ACTATGGCAAGGCCCCCTTCAGGCTTAGGTTAGTCAATCCGGCCCGAGACGCGTTCGTTGACAAAACCGCCGTAGGAATGGAGACCTTTCAATAGAGCGGAGGCGAACTGATCAACGAGAAAGAGGCCCTACTCACTACAAACGAATACACCACAAGATCGAACTGCACTCATGCCTCTCCTGCATCAAGTTGACCGCCCCCCCCCCCGTAGTAGTGATTCTATCAATCATGTACGTAGGTAGGGCCCTCCATTCTGATTGGTATATCATCAAAAAAAAGCCATTTGCACCAGGCGCACTGCGCTTTCCCTTGCCCAGATGTTCGCCTTTCTAAGTCAAGTAATGGTGACCCGCCGAAGACTGGAGCCTCGTAACATGTTGACGAAGACCTCCGAACTGAGGGTTCGATCAGTAGAGGGGACGACTTTGCCTCCCTGGAAGAAGAATAGCCCCGCTCTCTAGCCGACTGATCCCGTTGATCATATAACTGGGAGGGAACGTGTCACATTAGAGGTGAACGATCAGAGATGCCCTCTAATCACCACGATGAGGCTGGTCCCTCTTTTAGTAGACTCCGCTATGAATATGAATGAAGAAATGAATGCCGGGCTCTTTCTTTCACTGCTAACCCCAAGAAGTTTCTTTATGTTGATACTTTCTCTTTCGTCGAGCCCCGAGCTTGTGGTCCTCCTTTGAGTGTGGGTTCAATTGGATGAATCCGTCAAGTCAAGGTCAACGTACGTAGCAGCAAGGATGGTGCATCGCCTAGTTCTTTATCGTTCTCGCTCGGGAGCCAAAACGAAGACGCCTGCTACCTACTGTACTGGACCTTCGACCAGGCATTCTACCCTTGTCGAATCGGAACCAACCACCACTGCATTGCGCTCGAACAGTTGAGCGGCCGCCGGCCAGCTACTTCCGTACACAGATATAGATTCATTCTTCGTACCTGGTCCAACCTCACAACCCTTCGCGGGTTGGTCAGAAGTCAGTCTTCTTTGGTAAGACGGAATTGGACAAAGAAAAGAGAGTGCTCGACCGGAACAACGGCCAACAAAGACCGTAATTACATAGATAACCGCTCCTCCCTTTCTCCGTCTTTAAGGCGAACCGTATGGCGGCTGGAAAGAAAGACGACCTTACCTTCTCGTAGATGGTGTCAGTAAGAGCGACTTTAGTATCCCCCGTTGACCTTCTTTTGTAGATAGAATCTTCAATGAGTGGAAACAATCAACCTTACTAATAAAGGTGCTTGTTGAGTAAGGCCGGCTTTAGAGCCCAAGCCCTTTGTATAGGTTGGGTGCTTGAGCGCATCTTTCTCATATCGAGAAAGGCTTTCCTTGAGTTTTCAATAAGGGGCGCGTTAGCTAGGCCGTTTTCTTGCAGGAGTGCTAAAGCGCGTCCTTACGTTTTCTTCGCTTGCTCCGCAGTACGAGCCTCATACAGAGCCGCGCCCCTTTAATATGATGAGAAGAAGAGGGGCCGCCCTCTTTTCTTTTCCGCACCAATCCTTATTTACTACTACATCTTTTTTTGGGTGTATAGCTCAGTTGGTAGAGCATTGGGCTTTTAACCTAATGGTCGCAGGTTCAAGTCCTGCTATACCCAAACCTACCTTACACTAGATAGTAAGGATGCGTAGTAGCGTTCAAAGATCACTCTTTGGCCTTTAGACTCGCTTCAGCTACTTCGCCCCTTAAGTGACAAGGGGGTGAGGTAAGTCATCATAAGTGGTTGACTGGCTCGGTCATCGATAGGCCTCTCCTTATTCATTCTATAGGACGGGGCTGCGGACCAACAATCCAGCAAAAGGGCTTAAAAGCTCCTTTCTCAAACCTTCCCCTTTTTTGAATAATAAGGTAAGCATCAAAGCCCAGCAAACCTAACCTATACAAAGAGCTCTTTTCAGCCCCTACTCCTAACAAGTGAAAGTAGCTGGCACCCACCATACCTTGCTTCGGGGCCGATCTCTTGTATCGAAGCTAATATAAAGAAGAGAATTCTATAATTATTCTTTATATTAGCTTTGTTCCACCACAAATGGATTTCCGCATAGATTGGATAGAGTCCCCTGATCTCGACATCCAAGCACGAATCCCTTGAGCGCTTCGGCGGCGGATAGCAGCATGGGCAACTGCGGCAAGCAGCCGATTCTTATTGCATTCACCAAGATAGTCTTGCTCGCTCCTGAACTCTGCGGCGAGTTCAGCCACCACCTCCGGGCCTGAGCTCTGCTCGAGCGTAGTCAGCCAGCTTCGTGACTTTGCTTAGCTTCCAGCGTTGCAAAGGGAGAACCTTTCACTATCTAGGCGCCCGTCAAGGAGGGGTCCCACGGAGTTCTTCCCCGAAGGTCAAGCCGTAGTCCCTGTCCCTCGGAGAAGTGGAAGGAGTTAGGAGGAGGGAGCGCCCTTTGCCCTAAGAAATAGGCGGCTTCGCCTTCAAGCCGTCAAGAAAATCGAGCTAATATGTGATCATGACAGTAGACTGATGCATAGGTTTTTTTTACGGCCTTTTGATCATGATGCATCATGAACGTGCCAATATGTGATCGGGGTGAGCGGTGGTTAGATATAGGGGCGAGCCATGAGCTTACTTCGAGTATTTATGACTCTGGTGGCAACACGTGACAGGCGAATGACATGATTCTCGAGGAGTTAGACGACGGCCATGTGATGATGCATCAAATAGATGCAAGGGTTGATGACTCAGTAGGTCCTTGTATGGACTGATTCAGTTTCCCACTGGGAGAGCTTTAGAGGGAATAGGGGTGGACATCTATATGGGCTTCATGTGATTCGAAGCCAACCATATGTATTGCAAGAAACTCCTATGTGTAGCTATGTATACCTAATGAAAGCCTTAAAGAGCCTCTTAACACTTACCTGCCTAAACCAAGCAAGATTCAAGAATCAATCCATTACCAGCAAGATAGGGCTCAGCCAAAAAAAGTGAGCGCCCCTGCGCGAGCTGCAATCAAACTAAAGCGCGTTAGCTAGGCCGTTTTCAATAAGGGGCGCGTTAGCGCTTGACTAATAAGATAGAAAGGGCTTTTCTCGCTTGTTTAGTAAAGTCAAGCTTTGGCTTCGTTCCACTTCCTTAACGGACCTACGGACTAGCTAAGGTTGACTTACCATTTGAGTCTTTCTAACGCGTTTTTCAGCTTGCTTTGGTCGAGTAGCTTTCTTCCTTCGCTTTTGAATGAAATCAGCAGTCAGAGTCAGAGTCAGTCAGTCTTCTCTTTCTTTCCTCTGCTTATTCCGCCCAACGAATCGGCTTTCCGCTCGACCAAAGAGTCAAATGTCCGGTTAGGATATGTGGGGAAGAAGCTCCTAGCATATTTCAGGATGACTTGAGTTTCATATTCCAGTCTTGCAAGATCCGAATAGGATTGAAAGGCTATGAATGTCGAATGGTCCGCCCGCCCCTGAATAAGCAGTAAGGCGTGGGCGCGTTGGAACGATCCCGCTTTGAAAGCTCAACCTCGGGAGAATTTCTTTCGCCGGTCCAATGACTTGGCATACAAAGACGAGTAGGGTTCTCCTCCATGTGGTGCACTCCCGCTTCTTCATACCCGGAAGAAGTTTGAGCAGCTCAAAGGGACAGCTTTTTGCTGCTGGATGAAGGTCTTACGTCGGCTAAGAAGACGGAAAATTCCATCTTTTTTGCGGTCTTGGAGATCGGGGAGATAAGAGTTCGCCCTCCCTATTTTGAGTGGGTGCTCGCAAGGTCAAAGAACTTCATTCTATTCTTTCATTAATACAGGGGTAGGGGGAATAAAGAGTTTCAGTGATTTACACCTCGAAGTAGAGTGTGTAAATACCGGATGCATAGGTTGAGTCATTCGCTAAACAACTCTTTTGTTGGGCGATCAACTAGGTGCTCCTACCCAAGCGGACTAATGAATGCCAACTGGAAGAACTCACTTTCCTATCGTTCGGTAGGAGATCCCTTCTTGTGGCTTGAAAATGATTACCTCTTGCTAATGGGGAGAGATCTTTCATTAGGGTTTGATGCTTCTCAATGGAGATCCCCAGAAGAAGAGCTTGCTTGTGGAACCCTTTGTTTGGTACTTTAATGGGGGTATTCTTGTACAGCTTGGCCCTTTCCCTGGCGCACTGCCATCGAATCTACCAGTCCTCCTCAAACCCAATGGGATAGAATTCCTTGTGAATTCGAGTTTTCAACTTCTTCCGCGACAACCCAGAAATGTCATGGTTCCTCATATATGCATTCCATCAAGTTAGTGCATAATTTGACGATTTCGATTTTCTTTCTCCGATCCAGTTCGTTCTGTCTTCTTTCCGACGGATCAGCCCTATTTAGAGAAGGGCTTCGATTTTGTATGACAACAGAACGAGCATTCGCTGGACGGCCAAACATTGAATGAAATGTTGGCATGGGGTTTCGGCAATTTCCATTCCATTTTCAGTCTTTTTCAATTCAAATTGATCTTGTATACGCCGGTTGAAGCACACGTTGGAGCATCCAAACAAAGCAGCGGAGGCTGCTGTGGCAGAGACAAGAGCAAAAGCACTAGTCTCCGTTGATCACCTACCAGCAGGGGGAGCTGCATAGGTGGCAGGAACTAACTAGGGTTTAGGTACCAATTCGAAGAGCATTCGTTTACCTCTCCTTAGGGGTCGAGAGCAGCCAGCCCTAGAGGTACCACACTAAGAGCGGCATCCCGACCTGATACGGATCCCTACCTCTCTATCTACAACCGACCCACCATTTCGAAAGCTTCTTTATTTACTTGAGGCATAGGCATGGGCACAGGTTCCTTCGGCGGCAGGAAAGGCAGTTTACTTCGCCGGATTGGAGCAAAGACGCAATACACACGGAGGTGGGCACTTTTTTATAGTATATCTATGTCAAGGCCGACCAACTTCTAAAAAAAAACTGAATATTAAGTTGACTCCATTGATGCATTAATGACCCAATAAAAGGTAAAAGCACTATCTCGCCCATATATGAATACAAAACCACTTTGAATAAATACAGATTGAGATTGAGAATCAGTTTCCCTTTGGACGGATCCTGTTTCCATTCGGGAGCCAAAGCTTGACTAATAAGGACTACCCGCTTGAGTCGGCTAAAATCCTTGAATCTCAGTTTCAGTTCTGTAAAGGGGTCAATATCCGGATTCAGAGCCCATTGAATACCCGGTTCCCCCAGCTAAAGGGGTATAAGCACTTGATCTAGTTTTCTTTTTTCTATTGATTCAGTCCCATAAGCAATAGCAAGGATGGCGGCAGAGCTATAGTCAAAGAAACCGCGGGAAGCAAAGGCACCAATAAATAGCTACATGGGTCGCATAGAAGCTTTAAGAGAGAGGGGGCCATCCACCGAAGATGGCAGCGGGAAAGACGGGAAGACGAACGAGGTAGCTAATGCTTTTTTTTCATCCTCACTATCTGGTTTATAGTCGAATCTGGAGAATATGAACTCATCACATTCTTCCTTTTGGTACGTTGTTATGAGCAGCTCTGGTGCTCAATCTTGGGTCTTAGGTGTGGGTCGGATCATGATAAAGAGGGTTTGGTGGTTGTCTAATTCCCAAGCTCCAAGTCGTCTACTTGCAAAGTAGATGGGGTGATCAAGCGGCCCTTCCTGCGCCAACATACATCCAATGGCATAGAGTGATGCGTCTGTAATAGCCTATGTGTCCCAAAAAAGAAGGCGCTACGCCCGGCCCCCCTTTGCTGTAGATGAGATTAGGATGAAAGGGCTTGCTTTCATTAACATTCAGTGAAGGTGCATAGCTTCTTTGAATGTCCCGCTGATTGACTACTACATCTAGGGACGGGACTGATCCCGAAAGAGAGGTCTTTCTCTCTGGTTATGAAATCGCTTAGGTTGAAAAGCAAGTCGATGATGCCATAAGTCAAACGGGCGGGTGAGGCGAGAGTCCTTCACTGCACTCACTGGAGAGAAGGGATCATCTCCAATCTAGTTGTAAGGTCTTGTCCCCTTATTAGTAGCCGAAGTGTAAGCCGGGTCATTTATGAGAAAACTTTGAACATGTGCATCGGAATACTCGAACATGTTCAATAAGCCTTAGTCGACCCCCGGAGGACAACAATTTGCTTTTCCAACCTGAGATTCTCTTTTTCATTTTCTCTAGTAGAGGAAGGCATTGCTCTCTCTTTATTATCTTGGGGGACAAGGGAACATCCAGGTACTTTATAGGCAAAACCAAAGGTTTTGATTCTTCTTCAATGATCTGGAATTTCTGCGAGGAGCTCTGTTCGAGAGGAAGCACTGGCTCTTATCGAAATTGACCTTTTGGCCATTACAATCAGCTTCTGACTTGTTTCCAGAAAGATTTGAAGCTTCTTAAGATTCCGTTTATGGCCATTATATAATATTAGAACATCGTTCGCGAAGAGAAGGTGGGAGAGTGCTGGGCACGATCTCAAACCATGGTAAGGTGTTATCATTTTCAATGATACCAACTCCTGTAGGCCCCGGCTTAGCACTTCTTCAGCTAAAATCAACAGGCTAGGTTTGGAACCCTTGTCGCAGCCCTCGAGAAGCTGGAAAGTACCCATGTGGCACACCATCCACAAGCACTCCAAAGTCTTCATTACATAAACATCCATGTATCAAATTCCGCCATTTCTCACAAAAGCCGAAATTTCATTTAAAATGACCCCCAACAAACAAGCCCATTCGATCCAAAAAGATGCTTTTGCCATATCCTGACTTTCTTTTGACCCTCCCTCACCCCTATTAAGCCTTTCGGTTTAAATCCCCTAGCCACCTCGTGAGCCAAGGAGATCTTCTCTACAATAGTGAGTCCTTTAACAACCCTTGTTCCTTAAAAATGATTCTAGGGAGAATCCAACTCATTTTTCGAGCTAGAGAGCATTTTTTAGAAAAAGTCACAAAGCTCTCCTTCAAATATCCCATAAAGAAAAGTAGGTCGGAATTAGTGAAAATGTGAAGGACTTTCTACTTTCGGAATAAGGGCAATGAAATTCGAATTCAAACTTAGGGCTTAACAGCGCCTTCAGCAAAGAAATTGTGAACCGCCCTGACCAGGTCGTCTTCAATAATCTTCCAACAGTTAGAGTCAAAAAGACCCGAGAATCCATAAATGAAAAGGATAGGGGGGCACACCAGGCTCTATTTTCACCGCATCATGGATTTCCAATCGTTATGGCGTGGAAACCTGGGAGAGATTTTCAGCATCAGTGATCATCGTGGGAATACATATAAGTAGATTAGGCTTCAGGCGCCACCCCCCCACTCGGAAACCATGAAAAGCAGAGTCCTTGAAAGTGGTCAGCTGCTTTGACCCCCACCTTAAACACATCACTAAGGGTAGAGCCATCATCTTTAACAACTTCTTTTGAGTTCTTTCTGGATCTTCTAGCTAAAGTGGAAAGATGAATAAATCTGGTCTCTTTCTATCGCCCTCCTTTAGCCATTTGATACGGGATTTCTGTTTCCAGAGAAGAATTTCTGAATGTCGTAGACCTGAAATGAAATGGAGCTTCCTTGATCTTTGAAAAATCGATCCCACAACATATTTATTCCAAAGTTGGAGGTCCCCCAAGACTGAAGTCGTTTCAATTTAGAAAAGAAAGGGTATAACGGGGATCCCCAGGCCGGTTGTTTCCAAGAGGTAGACACCACCTCCAAAAAAGAGTCGTATTCAAGCCAAAATCCCCCTTTTTTAAACGGCCGGAAGGCGGCGCTTTTAAGGCCTATTTTGATCAAGAGTGAGCAATGATCTGATTTGAGTCAGGGGGGGTGCTCCACTCGTATATTAGGAAAGATGGACAACCATTTGCTGTTTGCGAAAACTCTATCTAGTCTTGACCAGATAGAAAGAGTCCCCTTACGATTATTACACCTCGGGAACCTACTTTTAACAAATCCCACATCCATTAAGCCACAATCGTTCACAGCCTAGCTTCATTAAAGTCCCTCTCTGCTACGCTATGCAGGAGTAGCCCCCCAGTTTCTCTTCCGGTGACAAAACAGCATTCAAATCTCTTTTAAGAAGCTTTTTTGGGGAAGAGCTATTAGAGTCATTTTTCGAAATTCATCCCACGGGTCTCGCCTATCAATAGTTTAACAGCTTGCGTGAGCAAAAAGGGGGCGTACCTGAGTCTTTCTTCATTTTCTCTTTGCATTGGTAGAAATGAATTGGGCATTGGCTTCAATCATAGACAGGTCAAGGATATCTTCTCTCAAAAAGACCAAGATATTGGCAGGGCATTCATCCGAGATGTTCGACATTCATCCATCCATACGCAATCTCCGCTTCCATTTTGATACATAGTTGGCCCTTCTAACCATTGGTTTCAGGATGATAACCAAAAACGAAAGCCCGGTCCGAGCAAGATCGTCGAGACGTCTACGCGTGGGGCCATTGCTGACGCCCAAACAATTGCAATTGTGGAAATTTTTTAAATAGAGTGGGGTGGGGCTTAGCCCCAAGTTTGGATTGTGCCCTAGTAGTCGCGCTCTTACCCAGGTGCTGCCATTTGTTTGCCTTGTTCGGAGGCTCCGGTTTAAAATCTTTCTCAAAGATAGATGATTGTGGGTCCTGAGAGGTTCGATTCTTCATCATGATTATTGGAATGAAGAGGCTTTTCGTTCCTCTCCAACCTGGCTTTCGCTCCTTCCTTCTAAGGAGAAAGCGCGAACTTGTCTCTGTATGGCAACCACTAAAAAAAGAGGGTTAACCATCGGTTCATTGGATTCCGGGCCGAATAAATCCAGTGCATGATCCGTAGGGGGTCTTGATTATCAAAAGCATTTCTGCCAACTAGTTCCTCTTCCTGCTGTCCCCGTGAGGCAGAGCTACCGCCGGTATTAGGGGCTGCGTTAACCGAAGGCGATTTTCCAATAGCTAAATACTCCGGTTGTTGAAGAACAGGAGCTTGGGGATTGTTATCTGGTTCAAGCTCTTCGCCCCGAGGACCATCTTCAATGGTTTGCATGTCAGCAGCAGCAACATCTGAATCACGAAGGCTAACTTCAGTGATAGCACAGCCCTCACTTACTTAAAAGCTTCTGGATTGGTTGGGTTATTAGCATGAAAAAAAACCGGAGCATTATTTGCAGCTTCAGCCACACCAGCATTCACCTCAGCAGGTGCATTTTGAACAATAGCCGCATTATCAGCAGCAGGCATCGTTTCAGTGGTAGGTGCTGACCGTATTGGTAGCATTGGTTCTTGGAACATAGGCCATTCTCGGTGACGGGTTGACACCAGGTTCCTTATTTGCCACTTTGCATTCGTAACGGGCATGACCTTGTCGTCTGCAATGCGTGCAGAACTTAGGTATTCAAAAAGAAAGGATTTCTTGCTGGTGATCCATACACAGTAGATCCAATCCAAACACGATTTTGGAGGTTTTCCTTGAGAAGACCGACTTCTACACAAACCCTAGCTACGTTGGGGCGTGAGACAAGCTTCGTAGGACCATCAAGGGTCAGGCCAATTCCGAAAGTAGAGACGATAGAAAACAGGCGAAACTCAAAGAAGAAGACAATAGGCAGATGGGGCCAAATAGGCGCATGCATTGGATCACCATTGCGGAGACGGAAATCATGGCTCCAGCAGAAAACCCTAAACATCAATCCCTCAATCAAAAACTTCGATTTCTTTTTTGGTGCATATTTTCTTTGTTCGAGAGCTTGATGAAGACGTGCCTTGGGTCTAACAGAGTGATCGAAAGATCTCCCTTGGTACGCCAGTTCTTGCGAGCGAACTCCCGAACGACAAGTAGAAGTATAAGAGGGTGGCCTCGGAGGAAACGTCCCACCAAGCAATATCGAGATTTTTCCGCCGGGTTTCAAACCTCGGTTTCCTCAAAATCAAATATATTGCAGACTCGTCGGTCGGTTTGAGGACGACCAGCCACAACCGCCGCGTAGTTCTTCGGAGCGATCTCCATAGGAACTGCCAACGGGACGCCACCGAAGCGGTAGAAGACGAGGGGGAAGGCTTTATCAACCCATTCCCTCGTCGAAATCCGTTCGCCATCCATTTAAGAGTAATCACGAACAGCAAGAAAAGAATCGCAGCAAGCCCTATGTGTCACGAGCAGGCACCACGGGTTGTTGAGTTTTTGGTGGGGTGGAGGGCTTTTGGGGATGCATTATAGCACAGGCCGTGACTACGTTTTTCCGTTGGCATATCGCACGCTTGTTATATTTTTTTATATAGTTATAACACTAAGTGCCTATCAATTAGTTCCAAGAAAGCGGCCGGGGTGTACACTATACTTTCATTCAAATCTCGATATTTAACGGAATCGGTATCGTGCGAGGGATTCGCGCCTTTCTTGCCCGCGAAAGCCGTAGCCCTTTAATTGCTTAGGAGAACCGGCCTTCTTTAGTCAAATCAAAGCTTTTTCTTGCTTAATGCTTTCCTATCTCGAGTTATTCCCCTCCCCTATGAGATCGCTTGCACCGGCTTTGGATTATATAAGATCGGCCATAGAATAGAAGAAAGGAATGGGGACATAGCGAGAGACTCTCGATTCGCTGCTCTACATTTTGAGAAAGTGGAAAAAGAAAGGCCGTAGTACCATACGCCCGCGACAACAACAAAGAGGCCAATTTGAGAACGTTTGGAAAGGCTCACGGGGCTAGACCCATCACAAACCACAAAGAAAAGCCTTTACTAAGAAAGGTAGCCTCAGAAAAACTTGTCAAAAGACTTGACCCCCGAAGAGCTGACCCAAGCAAGGGCATTTCGGCAGTTGGTCGGTCAAGACGGGGACTTTCCCACCTTTCGACCTCAGCTCCAAAACAAAGACCGATACAAAGAAGGGGACCGGACTGGGGGGGGGAGAGGAATATAGTAAATGGATTCATTCACAGATGAGCCCTTGCCTATACCAGAAAGACTTGTGAGATCGATAGAGACAACGAGGCCAGGGGAAGAGACCCATTCTTTATAAGAGAACGGGAATACGGAATGGACCGATACGCTCGTTTTGGACCGACAGATAGAGACAAAAGAGCAACTACAGTAGCGACAGATTCCTCCTCTCCCCTCTTCTGCTCCTTCGATGAACTCATCTTATATTTGATGGTCCGCATAGGGCGAGGTTCACCGAAGGAGTGTATGACTCCTGGACGAACCACGCCTCTACCTGCAGCAGGTTGCTCGCAACCTGCGGCAGTAACAAGAAAGTTCTTGTAAGGATCCATCCCACCAATCAGCCATCCAGAAGATGAAACTGATCCTTCCAGGATAGGCACCTGAAAGTCTAGTCCTTTAATGGCAACTATATCATAAATACGCCATATAAGTCCAAACCGAGATCTCTCAGGGTTGGACATAGTCCGACGCCATTCATGATTAATGACTGGAGCATCAAAGAAAGAACTTACAATCTTTAACATCATTAGCAGAGGCCACCTATCGGTAGCAGCTGTTAAATCATAAGAGAAGTCAGTATTCTTGCCCACTAACCTATCAAGAGGTTTTCTTTGATTAAACGTGCCATCTGACGGTATAGACCGTAAAACAGTCATACACCAATCATGGACTGGTTTCAACAACCTCTGATTGATATAGTTTCCTATGGCAAAGATTCGCCTCTTGCCTCCTCCAGGGTAGGCACATGCGAGTTTTCCGGGGAGAAAAGAGAACCCATAATCTTTAGGATATGGTAGTAATGGACCGACATACTTTGAAAAGTCATCGAGACCATTACCACTAAATATCTTCTTATTTGTACAGAGAGGGTAACGGATATACTCAGGCCATATTGTGCCCTGAGACCATTGCTCTCCATACTGATGGCTAAATTGTACCATTGCAGCCCAATTCATCAATTCGTACGGTAGGTAAGTAAAGAGACTTTTCTATTTTTGATTATCTAATACTGTACCTTTTAGACCACCTTCTTTAAAGTGGCATAATACAAATGATGGTAAGGACTTCCATGTAGGATCCCAGGTCATACCTTGTATCAGAGGTATGGACCTGATATTCCTCAGGTACCGAGGTACCAAAGTAGGTAAACTATTCTTTACTAAACCAACTAAGGACACTCCATTTTCCATATTTTCAACAGGTGTCATAATTGATTCAAAAGTACTTTGACTAACCTTCTTAGATAACTCTATCACATAGGATAAAGTGAAGAAGGATAAGTACATACGTACTAATAAATCAGCTTTTTCATCTTTTTTATAAATCATTAACCTGTGAAAAGCAGGAATAATGGTCGGATAACCTGACCTCGTCAAGGAGACTGGGAAAGGTAAAAGACCAGACACATGAGGATTACCCCCATACGCCCGTTGTAGACTGCTAGAACACTGTTTTAAATACAAAGCAGTGAACAGCATTCCAGATTTGCGTCTTAACCTTATCACAGATTTCATAAATAGGTAGGATGCAATACAAGCTTCCTTGGTCAGACCATCAGCCACTATTAACACCACTTTTCTGAAAATGGATGCTAACGTGGGAGAGTGTTCTAATACTCTCTGCCATCTAATAGAGTACATTCTAAGAAAATCTGGAAATAGACGATTCATGGTACACGTTATAATTATGCTTCCTTCGGGCAGCTTAATTCCCTAACCGTGGTTAGTTCTGCATGCCAGGCTTCCGCGTCGCCCATGTGTCGTCTGAACATCTATGTCCAGACCTTCTCAAAAATGAGTCCATTAGAACTCACCTAAATGATCTCAATCTTGTTGAGACCATGGGAAGGCACCTCAAGTATGACTTAAGGTATCACAGAAGAGAAGACTGTGATCGAGGTTATACATATCAGATAGAAAACAAGAAGCTTGGGATCCTGTCCCTAGGACAGCCCATTGTTTTCAACCGATTGCACGCCTCTACGGAGACACCAATCGGGGTGATTAGTGTCCAGAAGGGGATGACCCTTCTCGCCACAAGCTAGTAATAGCTTATGACGCCCCCCCTGTTGTAGTCCTCGGCTCTTGCTGAAAGTTCACTTCAATAATACTGTAAAAGACTTCTCGATTCACTAGCACAGCGCTTCTTCCGCCTTGGAATCCAAGCCTTGAGGAGACTGGCTAAGAAAGAAAGACTTAGAGGAGGGGCAGATGTGACTATACTAAAAACTAAAAAAGAATGCCCTTTTGAGCACCTTTATCACATACCTAGACCCAGAAGAGAGCAGAGCCTCGGCTCACGTTTTCACTAAAAGAATCAAGCCATTGCGAGCCTTTTCCTCATTACAGGACCAGACCAACCAAGAGATTCTCCTTGACCCGAAAAAGAAAGAAAGGAACGAACGGGATTCGCACCGGGCACAGCCCGCAAGAAGGGCAGGAGCTTTTTAGACCGAGGCTGGGGGAGATATTTACACAGAAGTATTTACAGAAATCGGAATGAAGAAGCCCATTCCCTAAACGGAATAGACAGAGACGACAGAAGTCGACCGATGGAAGTCGAAACTGTCACATTATGACAGCCCAAAAACACGGTATAGATGACATTGGATTCATTCATTCCTATATCTTTGAATCGGTCTCAAGTCTGAGGTCATAGCATCCTTGCTTGAAATAGTTCCTCTCCTCTGGCCCTGGCCTAGTAGCTCGGGTCGGGCATGCCCTTGATTCTATTCTTTCTCGTCCACGAAGCCGGGTCCTTGAAAGACTTCTCCCCCCCCCCCCGTGATGCTCTCAAACCGATCGCTATCGTTTTCTTGCTTTCTTGTTGTCTTGAATTTGGATAGAACGGCTTTATATCAGGTATAGTTGCTAGGATGAAGTGGGATGAAGCCTTAGTGGATATAGCAAGTGTGCCGGGGATGCGGCTCGGGCTCCGTAGGTCTGGACGCCTAGCATGAAACAGCCTTCTCTGGTAGCGGCACTATACCTTAGTATAGTCTCTCTATAGCTTCCAGTCTATATAAAACGTAGTTAGCAGAGGTCAGTCTGTCTGGCGTTCCCTCGCGTAAAGGGCGACTTTGGCATCGGCGTTAGGTAATTACCGAGGCGAAAGCAGCTCTCTCGGAAGTCAGTTTCCCCGCCATCTTAGTGGGACTAGTCTAATAAACTTTCACTTGAACTGCCAAGACTCGGATTTTTGTTTGTTGTGGTAACGCCCTTCTAGAATGACGTTTAACGTCCCTTTATGACTTTCCCGATCGGCGCATCGGGTCGGTAGCCGGGCTCCGGGACATTACTACCACGGCAACTATCGACCCGAAAAAAAGAAGGAAAAGAACGGACTAAAGCGAGGAGTTCATTGGCCATACATAGTGAAGGGGGGTCAACCTCTTTCATGACCCATGGCCCCAGTGGTTGGTTAGCATTTCTAGAACTAATGTTGTAGGGTTGGTTTTTCGATAGGGGGAGTTGGCTGTAATTGAGACACGTTTTTCGGATAGACGATATGGATTTCTTCGAGATGGTTAACCACTTTTTTAACCGTGAGAGGGGGGTCATTCAGAACCCGCTGGCTCCAGAACCGGCGGAAGTTCCCCACGCCGATCCCCATCAAGAACAACGTGAGGCACTTCGAAGTGCCATTCACACTTTGATTCTTGAGCAAGTTCGGGAACATTGTGAGAAGGGGAAAGGGCAGCTGTCCGTTCACTTTCCGGAAATGGCAGAAAGAGACTCCAGTGCCGCAGAGAACATTATGTCTCGCGATCTGGAAATATCTGCGGAGATGGATACTGAAACCCTCCGCGGATGGGTGGAGGAGAACCCTAAGAAATCTCCTAAAATCCCTCATTAGGGAACACCTGTCAGATTAGTCTGCCGCTTTCTTTCATAACATTTCCGGGAATAACGGCTGGCATAGAAGTCTCTCGCACGCAAGGAGATGCTGCTGCTGGATGTCATGGTTCTGGGGCGCCATGATCCTTCTCTCTGGAACAATCGAGGGCACAGCCTTCCTTCAGCTTTCAGAGGTGGGGGCAAATCAATCATCGCTCAGTGAGCTATTTATTGCCGCCAATAGCGCTTCGCTTGCATGCAAGGCAGCACGCCAGGTAGAGCTATCGCGCGCGGGCGAAGGAGATGCATTTC